GATATATCTTTAATTCATATATAACTAGTCAATATCTAATATCACATATACACGTCTTTCTTTCATAACGTAAACCAACTATTCGTATCTTAAAAATTCAATCGGATTCTAGAATCATTTTTGAAACGTCGAAGAGTTGGATTATAGCCATTAGATTCCATATACCCAGTTTTGACCCGCCTTTACTAAACTAACAATTTCTTTTTTATGAATTTTGTTTTTTCAATTCTTCTTTTCCTTTTACTTATCATTATCCCACATGTATACAATCTACATGGACGAATTCGTTAGGCCAAATTATTGCATAGAAATATCAGTATTTGAGTGATTAAAAAGTTCATTCCATTTTTTTATTTATATTATTAATTATTAAAATGGAATATTATTTATTCCTATTTTCTATTAATATTTTCTTTTGTTCAATTGAACAAAAGAAAATATTAATAGAAAATATTGATTAGAGGTAGGTATTATATAAATTAAACGGGCCAAACAATAATTTTAGCAAAAAGATCCTTATTTATCTCTTTCCTTTTTTACAATTTCGCAATTTATTTTCCTATTACTGTAGATCATATATACCGTACATACCGTATTTTTCTATTTTTATATTCCCTAAGTCAATTATCTTGAGTCACGTAGCTTGGCCTAGACTAAAAAACGACTATTTCGAAAACTCGTCAATGATGACCCTCCATGGATTCACCTATATAAGCCGCGGCTAAGGTTGCAAAAATAAGAGCTTGAATACCACTCGTAAATAATCCAAGGAACATGACAGGTATAGGAACCACTAAAGGTACTAAAGAAACAAGAACAACAACTACTAATTCATCGGCTAATATATTTCCGAAAAGTCGAAAACTAAGTGATAAAGGTTTTGTGAAATCTTCTAAGATGTTAATGGGTAAAAGGATAGGAGTTGGCTGTATATATTTACTGAAATAACTTAATCCTTTTTTGCTAAGACCTGCATAGAAATAGGCTACTGACGTGAGTAAAGCTAAAGCAACGGTAGTATTTATATCATTCGTGGGTGCAGCTAATTCTCCATGAGGTAACTGTATGATTTTCCATGGTAAAAGAGCCCCCGACCAATTAGAAACAAAAATAAATAGGAACATAGTTCCAATAAAAGGAACCCATGGACCGTATTCTTCTCCAATCTGGGTTTTGCTAACATCTCGAATAAATTCAAGGACATATTCGAAGAAATTCTGACCGTCATTTGGAATGGTTTGTGGATTCCGAACAGCTATACTAGCTGAACCTAATAAGATAGCAATAACAACCCAAGAAGTTATAAGTACTTGGCCATGGACTTGAAAACCTCCTATTTGCCAATAGAAATGTTGGCCTACTTCCAAACCAGATATATCGTATAACCCTTTTAGTGTGTTGGTGGAACATGATAGAACATTCATATTGCCCTCTACAAAAATAGAACTTGAAAGGGAATTATTTTGATTCAACCATCTCTTTTTCCACTGGATTAGTTGAATTTTCTATTTTGGATACTAACTAATCACAAAATATCCCCTGTAATTTTTATCTCTTTTTTGCGATTCAAGAGTAGTAACCGATTCCATACATAAATCTATGGAGTTCAAAAAAGAATTTATTTATTTATCTTATTATTAATCAAGGATTTCGTATATAGCTAGAACGCCCCTCACAAATTGCGAATACTAATTTGTTAAGAATTAATCGGATTGAAGCTATAGCGTCATCATTTGCTGGAATCGAAATATCTGCAAGATCTGGGTCACAATTTGTATCGATTAAACAAATTGTTGGAATTCCTAAAGTGATACATTCTCGAAGAGCCGTATATTCTTCTTGCTGATCAACGATAATTACAATATCGGGCAAGCCTGTCATATATTTAATCCCGCCCAGATATGTTTGCAAGTGAGATAATTGTCTCTTCAACATAGCCGCGTCTCTTTTTGGAAGACGGTTGAGTTTCCCCGTCTTTTGTTCCGTTCTCAAGTCCCTGAACTTATGAAGTCTCGTTTCTGTAGTGGACCAGTTTGTTAACATACCACCGAGCCACTTTTTATTAACATAATGACACCTAGCCTTTATTGCAGCCCGTGCCACTAAATCGGCTGCTTTATTTTTGGTACCAACAATTAAAAACTGTTTTCCCCGGCTTGCTGCATCAAAAACTAAATCACAAGCTTCTGATAAAAAACGAGCGGTTTTAGTAAGATTTGTAATATGAATACCTTTACGCTTTGCAGAAATATAAGGTGCCATCCTAGGATTCCATTTCCTAGTACCATGACCAAAATGAACTCCTGCTTCCATCATCTCTTCTAAATTGATGTTCCAATATCTTCTTGTCATTTCTCCCCACATTTCCTCTTTTTTTTTTTAAAAAAGCAACGAGGTGCCCTGAACTAAATAATTGTTCCGATGGAACCTTTTCTTCTACCGGAGATTGGCCGTGCCTGTCTGTCGATATACGATCCAAATTGCTACCCTCTATTCGTTATTATCTTTATTTTCAGGACAACATCAAATGACCTAAAGAGTTTTTTTTTATTAAAAAAAAGTATGAATCCACTTTTAGGAATTATTAAATCCTCTAAATGATTGTTCTGGTGTATCATGGAAATTCTTTGAAATGGAAGAATCAAATAATTCTCTGTGGTGTAACAAAATATCTCTGATTTCATCCTCGAAAAAATTCTTATTTTTCATTTCCAAAGGAATATTTTTATGTTGCCTTGAACGGTGGACTAATCCTTTGAATCCGGTACCGACGGGTATCATCCCTCCTATAACAACGTTCTCTTTTAGGCCTTTCAACCAATCGATCCGACCCCGGAGAGCAGCTTTGGCTAAAACTCGAGCAGTTTCTTGAAAACTCGCTTCAGATATGAAACTTTGAGTATTCAAAGATGTTCTTGTTATTCCCAATAGGATGGCCCTGTAACAAATCGATTCTTCCAAAGCGCGCCCTGTTCGTTCCGCTCGCAACAATCCAATTAGTTCTCCAGGTAAAAAAACATTAGACATTCCATCCTCTGAAACTAAGACTTTTGATGTTATTTGGCGTACAATAATTTCTATGTGCCTATTATGGATTTGCACCCCCTGGGATCGATAAACCTTTTGGATCTTATTAACCAAAGATATACGACTTTGCACTATAGTTAGCTCAGCACCAATCAAGAATCCCCAAGGAATTCCAAGAATTCTTGTTATATGCTCGTTCCAACTCTCAACTCTTTTTTCTAGGTTCATTGATATTGAATCAATTGAACGCACTTCTAACACCTGTTCCACTTTTGGAAGACCCTGCGTTATATCGCCGGATCTCGATTTTTCATATATAAATGTAACTAACGTATCTCCTTCGTAAAGGATTTCTCCATAATGGCCATGAACAGTTGCTCCCGGAGTGGCTAAATAAGGCTTAGCGGATCTTATTACTACAGAGTCAAGTTGAACAATCAAAACTTGACCCGATTTTAGGTGTGGTCCATTTTTGGCTATACATACATTTTCACAAATAAACTGCCCAAGACTGATTATTGTAGATGTTTCTTCACCATAATTATCATAATTATTGTAGTGAGGGAGAAAATACCAATTCAAATTGAATGAATTCAAAACGATGTTACTGCATGGATCGGGATTATAAATCCTCCCATTTTCGTCCATTAAATAATATTTAAGTACTGGAAAGGTCTGTTTTAAATTTTCAAGTTGAAAATATTTAGTTACTAAACCCTGATTATGAGTTATTAAATCGTAAAATGAATAAAAATTCACAATTTGAAGGACTGTTCCTAAAGGGCCGATCGAATTCCTAATTTGAATTATAGGATCTTTTTTAATTGATTCTTTTATCACATTGTGAAATTTTGCATCAGTGAATGGGCCCATTTGAAAACAATTAGATGATGACAAAATTATCAAAGATGGGCATTCCTTATTTTTATTTAACAAAGTGCGAATAGTTCCGTGATTTTGGCTAGGCGATTGTTGAATCTTTGTCTTGGAATAAATGGAATAAAAAGGATTGATACGGGTGTGATCTGACAGATTATCAAAGATCAATCCTGAGCCTGACGGATCATTCCTTTTTCTGAGATACAAAATATGGGATTTCACTAAGTCCATTCTTAGAAAATCTCGAATCAGACCATTTGTACTTACTTCAACAAAGGAAGCATGGGCCTCTTGCATCGAAGAACTTTTTTCATCTTCATCCCAATTCAAAATTAAACAAGTTCGAACTAATTGAATACTTGTGTCAGAAATTCCCCGAATTGGTTTTCCACCATTTCCGTAAACAATATAATTGACAACTCGAAGTTGCATATTATCCTTTTCTTGGAACAAATCCGGGGGGAAGAGTGTTGCTAAATTTATACCGTCCAATATTTCATATGTCACTACGGGTCGAACTAAAACAAAATACTTTTTCTTAGTAGACGCGATCCTTTGGACATAGATCCAATTTTTCAACTTTTTGGATTCCTTAGAATTTGTGTTTCCTGTTCCTGGTGGTATCAAGATGCCACTGTGTCGGGATATCTTATCCGCTTCTCCAGGAAAATGGATATCTCCCGAAAAGATTTTAAGTTCAATCTTTTTTTTTTTTCTCTCCACTCGGACTAACCCACCCACTCGGCTTCTTGTATTTAAAGTAATTCGTGTATCTACTCCAATCAAACTATTGTTCCGTACCATTATCGAAGAAGATTCAGGTAAAATATGTACTTCTTCGGGAATGAAAAAAAATCGATCTATTTTTTGGTATTTTTGCTTAAATTCTTTGATTCCTCGATACTCAATCAAATCCTCTTTTTTAACCATTGAATGCATCCCGATAGTCCCATATTTAGTAATTCCCGAACTTTTTCTTCTGTATCGAGGATCATCGAAATAAGCAAGAATACTATTTCTACGAAAAATACCCCTTATGGGTAGTTCAACCGATATACCCGCATGGGGCATTAGTTCTGTCTCTCGTTCTTGAA